ACTATGAGGGTCTTTGTGTATTTGTATATATCTTTTATATATATAAAAGATACATATACAATATACAGACCTTATGATATACGATACAATATACAAGTATATACAAAATCTAAACATAAGAAGATAAGATCGAAGGAAGACTAAACAACTTATCTACTTATCTATTCTATTATTTATTGTTGGAGCCATAGGCTAAATTATGGATCCTTGGGATTGGATTGGTGGATCATTTTATATTCCTTAGTTTCAGGCCATAGATCAAGCCAAGAGAAGGATTCCTTCTACCCCTATCCTGTATATTGTCTTTTTCGTTCCCTGTTGTAATAGAGACTCATTTTATTATTTGATTATATGACACGAGATTCTACGAGACGATAATTCCTTTTTACTTTATGGGAAGAAACAACTATGTATCTTTTTGATGAGAATTGAAAGTTTGACATGAGAGAAACCTGTCTTTATATATCTTTTATCTTTTTTTGAGGAAAAGATTCTATTATAATCACTATCATAATATTGAAATGATTCACCAGATTCTTCAAAAGGAGAATCCTTTTTTTTCAAGACTCACTCGTTTTTCATTAACAATCTTAATGATTGGATCATATGCTTTATTGGAATTCTGATGAGAAAGAAAAAAGAAATAGTAAAATGATTTTTTCTTCATTGAATGACTATTCATCTATTAGTATTAGGTTTTCCTAAAATAGGGGGCAGAAAGAATCTATGGAAAAATGTTGGTTCAATTCGATGTTGTTTAACAAGAAGTTAGAACATAGGTGTGGACTAAGTAAATCAATGGATAGTCTTGATGCTCTTGGACATACCAGTGGAAGTGAAGAAACTCTTCTAAATGATGCGGAGAAAAAGATTCCTAGTAAGGACAGTTATAGTTTAAGTAATATTCATTATCTAAATTATTTATTTGATAGCAGGAATATTTGGAGTTTGATCTCTGATCATACTTTTTTAGTTAGAAATAGTAATGGTGACACTTATTCTGTATATTTTGATATTGACAATCATATTTTTGATATTGACAATGCTAGTTCTTTTTTGAGTGAACTAGAGATTCTTTTTCCTAGTTATTTGAATAGTGGGTCTAATAGTAGTAATTACTACTATTATTATTCCATGTATGATACTCAATCTAATTGGAATAATCATATTAATAGTTGCATTGACAGTTATCTTCGTTTTGAAATCAGTCTTAATAGTGACATTTACAGTGGTATCGATAGTTACATTTCTAGTTTCATTTGTGCGGAAAGTACAAGTAGTATTGAAAGTGTAAATCCTAGTGTCAAAACTAGTAGCAGTTCTTTCAATATAATAGAAAAATCTAATGATTTCGATATAAATACAAAATACAAACAGTTATGGGTTCAATGTGAGAATTGTTATGGATTAAATTATAAAAAATTTTTTAGTTCAAAAATGAATATTTGTGAACACTGCGGATATCATTTGAAAATGAGTAGTTCAGATAGAATCGAACTCTTTATTGATCCTGGCACTTGGGAGCCTATGGACGAAGATATGGTCTCTATGGACCCCATTGAATTTCATTCAGAGGAGGAACCTTATATAGATCGCATCTCTTTTTATCAAATAAAAACGGGTTTAACTGAAGCTGTTCAAACGGGTGTAGGTCAACTAAATAGTATTCCCATAGCAATGGGAGTTATGGATTTTCAATTTATGGGAGGTAGTATGGGATCCGTAGTAGGTGAGAAAATCACCCGTTTGATTGAGTATGCTACTAATCGATCTCTACCTATCATTATTATGTGTGCTTCTGGAGGAGCACGCATGCAAGAAGGGAGTTTGAGCTTGATGCAAATGGCTAAAATATCTTCTGCTTTATATGATTATCAATCAAATACAAAGTTATTTTATGTATCAATCCTTACATCTCCTACAACTGGCGGAGTTACAGCAAGTTTTGGTATGTTGGGAGATATCATTATTGCTGAACCTAATGCCTACATTGCGTTTGCGGGTAAAAGAGTAATTGAACAAACATTGAAAAAGACAGTACCTGACGGTTCACAAACGGCCGAGTATTTATTCCATAAGGGCTTATTCGACCCAATCGTACCACGTAATCTTTTAAAAGGTGTTCTGAATGAGTTATTTCAGCTACACGGTTTCCTTCCCTTGAATGAAGATTCAAAATAAATAAATATTCAAATAAAAAATAATCAGAATATAGGAGTTCTTTCTATTTAGCGAGAACTCCCGTTTTTCACTAGGAATCCATGTTTGTTGGATAAGATTGGTTAAAGTTGGAAACTCCTAAGAAACTCGTTTCTATCTTTCTTTTCAAAAAAAAAAAGGTGTTTTGAAAGGAAAGATAGAAAGACGATGAAGATAAGGATAGGAGAAGAAGAATCCAATTTCTGAAAGCAGGATTCTCATACATATTCGTGTAGAAAGAGGAATAAGTACGCTTCGTTGAGTTCTACATTCGTTATTGATTATGAAATATTTCATATGAATATTATCTGAATATTATTTCTAATAGATAGACTTATCATAAGATATCTTTATAATTATAATTTCTAATTATAATAGAAATATGAAATCGAGGTACCCATTCTATGATAGATTTGAACTTTCCCTCTATTTTTGTTCCTTTAGTGGGCCTAGTCTTTCCGGCAATCGCAATGGCTTCTTTATCTCTTTATGTTCAAAGAAATAAGATTGTCTAAATATGATGGGACCAAATCTCATCAATTTATTTCAACACTAGATCATCATACAGATACTTTTTTTTTAATGTAATAGGGTAGGATATATGCTATGTGGACTTTCCGAAAACAAATGTAAGAGTTGTTTTGTTATGTATACCGTTGTTATGTATATCGATGGATAATATACGCATTAATGCATGTATATGCAGTTATAGCTTAATCAATTAAATGATTCAATTCAAAATGATCCGCAAATCTTTTTTGAAAAATCTTTGAAATAGAAACTCAATGTATCTAACCAATTCTTTCTAATGGTTCCTGCCGGAATGCTGCTAGTTAATGAAAGTTACTTAGGGATCAAGCAATAAAAGTCGAGTCAAATCCATTTGGGTTATTCTATCAATTCCAATCGAATGCAGCTGGATCTAGTATAGTATGAACTGGCGATCAGAACATATATGGATAGAACTTATAACGGGGTCTCGAAAAACAAGTAATTTTTGCTGGGCCTGTATCCTTTTTTTAGGTTCACTAGGATTCTTAGTGGTTGGAACTTCCAGTTATCTTGGTAAAAATCTGATATCCGTATTTCCGTCTCAGCAAATTCTTTTTTTCCCCCAAGGGATCGTGATGTCTTTCTATGGAATCGCAGGTCTATTCATTAGTTCTTATTTGTGGTGCACAATTTCATGGAATGTAGGTAGTGGTTATGACCGATTTGATAGAAAAGAAGGGATAATGTCCCTTTTTCGTTGGGGATTTCCTGGAATAAATCGTCGCATCTTCCTTCGTATCTTTCTGAAAGATATCCAATCAATCAGAATGGAGGTGAGAGAGGGTCTTTTTCCTCGTCGTGTCCTTTCTATGGAAATCAGGGGCCAAGGAGCCATTACGTTGACCCGTACTGATGAGAATTTGACTCCACGAGAAATTGAACAAAAAGCTGCCGAATTGGCCTATTTCTTGCGTGTACCTATTGAAATATTTTAAAATGAACTAAAGAAACTAAAGAATAAATATCAGCATGAGAGAAGGAACTTAATACATCTATCAGGAGAACGTATATGGAACAATATTAATAAAATCTAAAAATCTAATAGAATTAATCAAATAAAATATATGAGAAAAAAAAAAAAAAAAAAAAATAGATTAAGGAGATTTGTACACAAAAACTATTTTGTATATGCATACACATGTCGTCCAGCTTCACTCTTTATACTATCAAAAGGTCTAATAAGTGTAGTGTAGATTCATCAAATATCCTAACATGTCTTTTGTTTTCGTAAAACATAATTCGTCCTTTGAATTGATACCCTATCTCCGCGCTGTGGTTAGACAGTGAAATCTTTTGAATTCAAAATAGAAATAAAAGAATTAAATGATTTGGTAGAGTTCGTCTTTAAATCCAAATTATATTCGTTAGTTCAAAATGGGTTTTCGGAGTATTCATCGAAAGGAATAAATGAAGGGGAAATCGGTTACAATTTGCCTAATTGCGATCTATGGAATATGGAAAGAATATTTACTTCTTTTTTTTTCATTCGAAAAGGGCCTTTCTTGTATGTTCTATTCTAGATCCTAAAGACTCAATTCTTACACAAAAACAAAAATAGGAAAAGAACCATAGGTTCGATACCTTCTTCTTGTTATATAATTCGTGCTTCATAGAAATCTCAGATAGAATCGACGAATGAAAAAGGTTCATTAACAATTTACATCACGGATACAGAATGAAAAAAAAGAAAGCATTGGCTTCCCTCCCATATCTTGTGTCTATACTCTTTTTGCCCTGGTGGGTTTCTCTCTCATTTAAGAAATGTCTAGAAACTTGGGTTCTTAATTGGTGGAATACCAGGCAATCCGAAATCCTTTTGAATGATATTCAAGAGAAAAATGTTCTAGAAAAATTTATGGAATTAGAAGAACTATTCCTGTTGGGCGAAATGATAAAGGAGTACTCGGAGACACATATGCAAAGGTTTCATATAGGAATGCACAAGGAAACAATACAATTGGTCCAAAGACAAAATGAATCTCATTTCCATATAATTTTGCATTTCTCTACAAACCTAATCTGTTTCGCTATACTAAGTGGTTATTTTTTTCTGGGTAATGAAGAACTTTTCATTCTAAATTCTTGGATTCAGGAATTTCTCTATAACTTAAGTGATACAATCAAAGCTTTTTCAATTCTTTTAGTTACTGATTTATGGATCGGGTTTCACTCAACCCATGGTTGGGAACTAATGATTGGTTCGATCTACAACGATTTTGGATTGGCTCAGAATGATCAGATTCTATCTG